TTTACGTAAAATTTAAAATACATAATATTATAAATATTCTTTAAATAATATATTTAATAAAATTTTCTTTTAAATATACTTATAAATCATTCTTAATTAAATAAAACATAAAATATATTAAAAATAAGCTAAAATTAAGCTTTTGAGTTCATACCTCAAATATAAAGTAACCCTTTTTTTTAAAAATAAAGTGCCTGATAAAAGGATTATTCTGATAGGATAAATAATGTATAAAAATACCTTTATTATATTTTTTAGAATTAAACTAAATCCAATAATATCAAAAATTATTATGCATCTTACACTAAAATATAATTTAATTTAAAATTAATATAAATATTATTGTTATTATATTTTAAATTATTTATTTTTTAAATACAAATAAAATATTTTTTATATTTATTTTATTTTTTAGAAGTTTAATTTCAATTTCTTCTAATTCATGATTAGGATGTTGAATTGGAATAGAAATTAATTTATTAAGATTTATCCCAATTATTACAAACTCATATAATTTATTATCTTCAGAAGCTTCACTAAAATATTTTTTAACTCAATCTATTGCTTCAATAAATTTTTTATTTATTATTATTATAAATATAATAAATTTTAATTTATTTAAATATAGAGATTTTTCATCTATTATAATTAATATTACATTATTAATAAAAATAGGTGGTGCTCCTTTACATTTTTGATTTCCTAACATTATAGAAGGATTATCATGAATAAATTGTTTATTATTAATAACATGACAAAAAATTACCCCCATAATTTTAATATCATATTATTATAATTTAATATTTTTATTCATATCAATAACAATAAGAATTATTATTGGCAGAATTGGAGGATTTAACCAAACATCTTTACGAAAATTATTAGCTTTTTCATCAATTAATAATTTAGGATGATTAATTTCAACTATTATAATAAGTAATATTTATTGAAATATTTATTTTATTATTTATTTATATATAATAATTATAATAACAATATTATTTTATAAATTAAATATTACATATTTAAATCAATTATTTTTTTCTAATTTTAAAAAAATAATTAAATTAATTATTTTTTTAAATTTATTATCTTTAGGAGGTTTACCTCCTTTCATAGGATTTTTCCCTAAATGAATTATTATTAATTTTATAATATTTAATAATATATTTATTCTTACTTTTATTTTTATTATATCAGCTTTAATTACCTTATTCTTTTATATTCGATTAACTTATTCTTCTTTTATAATTTACTATTTAAAATTAAAATGATTTAAAATTTATTTAAATAACAATAATATAAACTTTATTTACTTATTTACATTTATTTCATTATTTACTTTAAGTTTTAGAATAATATTACCCCCATTATTTTAAGACTTTAAGTTAAATAAACTAATAATCTTCAAAATTATTTATAAAGTAATATTCTTTAGGTCTTATAATAAAAGAGAATTTATCTCGTAAATAAATTTACAATTTATCGCTTAATCTCAGCCATTTTATTAACCTAAGTTTTAATAATTAAATTATTACTTTAAATTTGCAATTTAATATCATTTATTGACTATAAAACTTATTATATATTGAAAAAATGAATATTCTCAACTAATCATAAAGACATTGGAACTTTATATTTTATTTTTGGTATTTGATCTGGTTTAGTAGGAACTTCATTAAGACTTATTATTCGAACTGAACTTGGTAATCCTGGATCATTAATTGGTAATGATCAAATTTATAATACTATTGTAACTGCACATGCTTTTATTATAATTTTTTTTATAGTTATACCTATTATAATTGGAGGATTTGGAAATTGATTAGTCCCATTAATATTAGGAGCTCCAGATATAGCTTTCCCCCGAATAAATAATATAAGATTTTGATTTTTACCACCATCTTTAATATTATTATTATCAGGAAGAATAGTAGAAAATGGGGCTGGAACTGGATGAACAGTTTATCCACCATTATCTTCTAATATCACTCATAGAGGAACTTCAGTTGATTTATCAATTTTTTCTCTTCATTTAGCAGGAATTTCATCAATTCTAGGTGCTATTAATTTTATTACTACTATAATTAATATGCGATCTAATATAAAATTTGACCAATTACCTTTATTTGTATGAGCCGTAAGAATTACAGCTTTACTTTTATTACTTTCTTTACCAGTTTTAGCTGGAGCTATTACTATATTATTAACAGATCGTAATTTAAATACATCTTTTTTTGATCCTGCTGGTGGAGGAGATCCAATTTTATATCAACATTTATTTTGATTTTTCGGACATCCAGAAGTTTATATTCTAATTTTACCTGGATTCGGAATAATTTCTCATATTATTTCACAAGAAAGAGGAAAAAAGGAAACATTTGGTTGTTTAGGAATAATTTATGCAATATTAGCAATTGGATTATTAGGATTTATTGTTTGAGCACATCACATATTTACAGTAGGTATAGATATTGATACACGAGCTTATTTTACTTCAGCAACAATAATTATTGCTATTCCAACAGGAATCAAAATTTTTAGTTGATTAGCTACTTTACATGGAACTCAATTTAATTATAGACCTTCATTATTATGAAGATTAGGATTTGTATTTTTATTTACTATTGGAGGATTAACAGGAGTAATTTTAGCAAATTCTTCAATTGATGTATCTTTACATGATACTTATTATGTAGTTGCTCATTTTCATTATGTATTATCTATAGGAGCTGTATTTGCAATTATAGCAGGATTTATTCACTGATATCCTTTATTAACAGGATTAACATTAAATAATTATATATTAAAAATTCAATTTTTTATTATATTTATTGGAGTAAATTTAACATTTTTTCCACAACATTTCTTAGGATTAGCTGGAATACCACGACGATATTCTGATTATCCAGATAGATATATTTCATGAAATATAATTTCATCTTTAGGTTCTTATATTTCATTAATTGGTATAATTTTATTTTTTATTATTATTTGAAATTCTATAATTAACAAAAAAAATTCAATATTTAAATTAAACATATCATCTTCAATTGAATGATATCAAGAATTACCACCAGCAGAACATTCATATAATGAAACTTTAATTTTAACTAACTTCTAATATGACAGATTTATGTGATAAACTTAAAATTTATTTATAAAGGTTTATCCTTTTTTTAGAAATAGCAACTTGATCAAATTTAAATTTTCAAAATAGATCATCACCATTAATAGAACAAATTATTTTCTTCCATGACCATTCATTAATTATTTTAATTATAATTACAATAATTGTAAGATATATGATAATAAAATTATTTTTTAATATATATATTAATAAAACATTAATTGATAATCAAATAATTGAATTAATTTGAACAATTTTACCTATAATTACATTAATTTTTATTGCTTTACCATCATTACGATTATTATACTTATTAGATGAAATTAATAATCCATTAATTACATTAAAAACTATTGGACATCAATGATATTGAACTTATGAATATTCAAATTTTAATAATATCCAATTTGATTCATATATAATTAATTCTAATGAACTAAAAAATAATAATTTTCGATTATTAGATGTTGATAATCGAATTTCATTACCAATAAATAATCAAATTCGAATTATAGTAACTGCATCAGATGTAATTCATTCATGAACAGTTCCTACTTTAGGTGTAAAAATTGATGCTAATCCAGGTCGATTAAACCAAACAAATATTTTCATAAATCGACCAGGAATCTTTTATGGACAATGTTCAGAAATTTGTGGAGCAAATCATAGATTTATACCAATTGTTATTGAAAGAATTATATTAAAAAATTTCATTAATTGAATTAAAAATTATTCATCATTAGATGACTGAAAGCAAGTACTGGTCTCTTAAACCATTTTATAGTAATATAGCAATTACTTCTAATGAAAAGAATTAGTTAAAAAAATAACATAAATATGTCAAATTTAAATTATTATATAAATAATATTCTTTTATCCCACAAATAATACCAATAAATTGAATTTTATTAATTCTTTTTTTTATAATTATATTTATTTTATTTAATATTATAAATTATTATAATTTTGAAATTTTTAGTAAAATTAATAAAAAAAATAATAAAAATTTCCAATCAAATTATATTTGAAAATGATAACAAATTTATTTAATATTTTTGATCCTTCTACAAATATTTTTAATTTACCAATTAATTGATTAAGAACATTAATTGGGATTATATTTATTCCTCATATATACTGATTAATCCCTAATCGATATATATATTTATGAAATAATATCTTAAATAAACTTCATTTAGAATTTAAACTTTTATTAAATATTAATAAAAATATAAATGGAACTACTTTTATCTTTATTTCATTATTTACATTCATTTTATTTAATAATTTTTTAGGATTATTTCCTTATATTTTTACTAGAACTAGTCATTTATTAATTTCAATTACAATTTCATTACCATTTTGATTAAGATTTATATTTTTTGGATGAATTAATAATTATCAACATATATTTTCACATATAATCCCTCAAGGAACACCAAGAGTATTAATACCTTTTATAGTATTAATTGAAACAATTAGAAATTTAATTCGACCAGGAACATTAGCAATTCGACTAACAGCTAATATAATTGCAGGACACCTATTAATTACACTATTAAGAAATAATGGACCTACAATTCCATCAATTTTTATTATATTTTTTCTTTTAATCCAAATTTTATTATTAATTTTAGAATCTGCAGTTGCTGTAATTCAATCTTATGTATTTTCAATTTTAAGTATTTTATATTCTAGAGAAGTAAATTAATGTCAACACATCATAATCATCCTTATCATTTAGTAAATTATAGTCCTTGACCTCTAACTGGAGCAATAGGAGTATTAATTTTAACATTAGGCATTACAAAATGATTCCATAATTTAAATTATAATATATTATTATTAGGATATTTAATTACAATTTTAACTATATATCAATGATGACGAGATATTTCCCGAGAAGGATCTTATCAAGGTAAACATACAATTTTAGTATTAAATGGATTAAAATGAGGAATAATTTTATTTATTACATCAGAAGTATTATTTTTTTTATCTTTTTTTTGAGCTTTTTTTCATAGAAGATTATCCCCTAATATTGAAATTGGAATAATATGACCACCTTACATAATTAATCCTTTTAATCCATTTCAAATTCCATTGTTAAATACTATTATTTTAATTTCTTCAGGAATTTCTGTAACTTGAGCCCATCACTCATTAATAGAAAATAAAAATAATCAAGTTACTCAAAGTTTATTTTTAACAGTTATATTAGGAATTTATTTTACTATTTTACAAGCATATGAATATTATGAAGCATCATTTTCTATTTCAGATAGAGTATACGGTTCAACATTCTTTATAGCAACAGGATTCCATGGTCTTCATGTAATTATTGGTACAATTTTTTTATTAGTATGTTTAATACGACATTTAAATAATCAATTTTCAATAAATCATCATTTTGGTTTTGAAGCAGCAGCATGATACTGACACTTTGTAGATGTAGTATGATTATTCCTTTATATTTCAATTTATTGATGAGGAAACTAATTTATTTATATAATATATTTAGTATATTTGATTTCCAATCAAAAAGATTAATAATTAATTAATATAAATAATAATAATAATAATAATAATATTTATATTTATTATAATTTTATCAAATATTATAATATTAATTTCTATAATTTTATCAAAAAAATCAAATATAAGACGAGAAAAATCATCACCATTTGAATGTGGATTTAACCCAAAATCATCATCCCGAATCCCATTCTCACTACATTTTTTTCTTATTACAGTAATTTTTTTAATTTTTGATGTAGAAATTGCATTAATTTTTCCTATAATCTCAACTTTTTATTTAGTTAATTTATCTAATTGAATAATAACTAGTTCATTTTTTTTAATTATTTTAATTTTAGGATTATATCATGAATGAAATCAAAATATACTTAATTGAACAAACTAATAAGGATTATAGTTTATTTAAAACATTTGATTTGCATTCAAAATATATTGACTATATCAATTTATCTTAAATAAGAAACAAATTTTTGTATTTAATTTCGACTTAAAATTATGAGTATTTTACTCCTTATTTATTAATTGAAACCAAAAAGAGGTATATCACTGTTAATGATAAAATTGAATTTATATTCCAATTAGAAATATTTTATATTAAGCTTCTAACTTAATTAATAGTGAATAATTTCATTAATATTTCTAATTTATATAGTTTAATAAAAACATTACATTTTCACTGTAAAAATAAAATATTTTTTTATAAATTACTTAAAAATTTAAAAAATTTCCTTAATATCTTCAATATTATACTCTTAATTATAAGCTATTTAAGTAATTAAAATTAATAAATAAAATTAAAAACATTATAAATATTAATAAAAATCTAAATAAATAAATTTTTAAATTATTTATTTGTATTAATTGAGAAATATTAGAATACTTTTTTAATATAAAAAATATACCTTGACCTCTATAAATTTCAACTCAACCTATATCAATATGTTTAATTAAATTATAACCAAAATTTAAAAATCTATTACTTAAACCATATGTAGACAATATTGGCATAAATCATATTAAATTTAAAAATCTTCTTAATCTATAAGTAAATATAAATTTTCTTTTTATATTTAAACTTATATAACTCATATAATAACCTATAATAAATCCTAATAATCTAACAAAAATAACTAATAATTTTAAACTTATAGGTAAATAAATAACATAAGGATAATTAAAAATTATTCAACTTAATATAAAACCAGAAATTAAACTTATTAATAACAAAATAAATATTCTTTTTAATATAACAAAATCTTCATCATACAAATTATAAATTGAAAATAAATTAAAATCATTAATTATCAAATAAAATAATAAACGAATAGTATAAAATATAGTTAAACCAGTAGAAATATAAAATAAAAAAAAAATTAATAAATTAAAATTTCTTAAACAAACTATTTCTAAAATAATATCCTTAGAATAAAATCCAGATAAAAATGGAATACCACATAAAGATAAATTTGAAATATTTAAACATAAACAAGTTAAAGGTAAAAAATTTCTAATTCCTCCTATATAACGAATATCTTGAGTATTATTTATTATATGAATAATAACTCCAGCACATATAAATAATAAAGCTTTAAATATAGCATGAGTTAATAAATGAAAAAAAGCTAAATCATAAAATCCTATTCTTAAAATTCTCATTATTAATCCTAATTGACTTAAAGTTGAAAAAGCAATAATTTTTTTCAAATCAAATTCATAGTTAGCAGAAATTCCAGCTATAAATATAGTTAAACTAGATAATAATAAAAAAATTTTAAAAAATAATCTAGAAACTAATAATTCATTAAATCGAATTAATAAATATACACCAGCTGTAACTAATGTAGAAGAATGAACTAAAGAAGAAACTGGAGTAGGAGCAGCTATAGCTGCTGGTAATCATGAACTAAAAGGAATCTGAGCTCTTTTAGTTATAGCAGCAATAATAATTATAATTCCAATAAAATTAAAACATTCATTATCAATATAATTTAAATAAAATAAATAATTTCATCTTCCATAATTTAATATTCAAGAAATAACCATTAAAATTATTACATCTCCAATACGATTAGATAAAGCAGTTAATATACCTGCATTAAAAGATTTAACATTTTGATAATAAATAACTAAACAATAAGAAACTAAACCTAATCCATCTCAACCTAATAAAATTCTAATAATATTAGGACTAATAATTAAAAATATTATAGATAAAACAAATAATATAACTAAAATAATAAAACGATTTAAATTTAATTCTGATATTATATATCTTTTTCTATATAAAACTACTACACAAGAAATTAAAGAAACAAATCTTATAAATAATAAAGATATTCAATCAAATAATAATGATATAACAATTATACTAGAATTTAAAGAAATAATTTCTCATTCAATAAAAATAATAATATTATTTATAATAAAAAAAATTATAAAAAAAAAATTAATAAAACTAAATAATATTAATAAAAAACTAAAATAATAAATTAAAATATTCTTCAAAATTTAAAATGAAATAAATTCATATTTTTGATACCACAAATCAATATTTTAATTAAATTATTTAAATAAAAACTAATTATTAAAAAATTATCTACCTTTAAAATAATAAAATTTAAAGGTAATCAATGAAGTATTAATAATAAATATTCACGAGAAAATCCTATATAAAAACTATAAATACTTTTATTTATTAAACCATGTTGAACATAAGAATATAAATATAAACTATAACCAGCTCTAAAAAAAGAAATAAGAATTAAAAAAATAATAGAAATAAATCTTCAACCTATTAAACTATTAATTAATCTAATTTCACCTAATAAATTTAAAGAAGGAGGAGCAGCTATATTAGAAGAAGATATTAAGAATCATCATAATCTTAAAGAAGGAATGAAATTAATTATACCCTTATTAATAAATAATCTCCGACTATGAAAACGTTCATAATTCATATTTGATAAACAAAATATACCAGATGAACATAAACCATGACCAATTATTAAAACATAAGCACCAATAAATCCTCAATAATTTAAAGTCATAATACCTCCTAAAACAATTCTTATATGAACAATAGAAGAATAAGCAATTAATGATTTTAAATCAACTTGACAAAAACAAACTAAACTTAAATAAAATCCACCAATTAGTCTAATAATAATTCAAATAAAATTTAATTTTATACCAATTCCCTGAAATAAAATTAAAATTCGTATTAAACCATAACCACCTAATTTTAATATAATACCAGCTAAGATTATAGAACCAGAAATTGAAGCTTCAACGTGAGCCTTAGGTAATCATAAATGAACAAAATATATAGGTATCTTAACTAAAAAAGAAAAAATTATAACTAAATATAAAAAAATAATATTTAAATCAAAAAATTTATATATATATATATATATTGAATTAAATTTATCAAAAATAAAAAAAATACCAAGCAATAAAGGTAAAGAAACAAATAAAGTATATATTAATAAATATAAACCAGCTTGAACACGTTCAGATTGATACCCCCAAAAAATAATCAAAAATAAAATAGGAATTAATCTTCTTTCAAAAAATAAATAAAATATAAATAAATTTATTGAACTAAAAAAAAAAAATAATATAATTAATAAAAAAATAATATTAAATAAAAAAAAATTATAAAAAAAACCTAATTTAAATAAATTTTCTCTTGCTATAATTATTAAAATACAAATTCAAATTCTTAATAAAATTAATCCATAAGAAATTATATCTATACCAAATATATATCTTAAATTAAAAAAATAAAAATTATTAATAGAAAAAGTTAAATATATAAAAACTAATAAAAATAAAAATATTTGAATCATTCAAAATATATTAAAAAAAAAACATAAAGGAATTAAAAAAATTAAATAAAATAAAATTCTTATCATTATAATAAAATAAATCTTTGAAAATAATCATTACCATAAGTACGAATTATTAAAATTAAAATTGATAACCCTAAGGCTCCTTCACAAACAGAAAAAACTAAAAATATTATAATAAAATAAAAATTATAATCAATTCTTATAAAAAAAAATAAAAAAAAATAAAAAATTATTAAAACTATAAATTCTAACCTTAATAAAGTAATAAGCAAATGTTTATATTTAGAAACAAAAATTATATTACCAATTAAAAATATAAAAATAAAAATTATATTAAAATAAATTATCATTAGTTTATATAATTTAATAAAAATATTGATCTTGTAAATCAAAAATAAGTTATACACTTTTTAAACTTCAAAGAAAAAGAAATTCTTTATCAATAATTCCCAAAATTATTATTTTAATTAAACTATTCCTTGATATTATAAAAATATTTATTATATATATTATATTATTTATATCTATTTTCATATTTTTTATAAATCATCCTATTCCTATAGGATTATTAATTTTATCACAAACTTTATTATTATGCTTAATTTCAGGTATAATAATTTATAGATATTGGTTTTCATATATTTTATTTTTAATTTTTTTAGGGGGTTTAATAGTTTTATTTATTTATGTATCAACTATTGCATCTAATGAAACATTTAAATTAAATAAAATCAATTATATTTATATTATAATAATTAATTTATTATTAATTATTATTATAATTTTTTCAATAAAAATAAATTGAGTAAATATTAGAAATATAGAAATAATAAATTTAAATTATAAATTTATTATTTTTAATAGTGAAAATAAAATTAATTTATCTAAACTTTATAACAAACAAACATTTATAATAATAATAACAGTAATCTTATATTTATTAATTGCTTTAATTGCTATAGTAAAAATTATTAATGTATTTCATGGACCTTTACGATCATTTTAACTAATGAAAAAAAATTTTATTTCTTTTAAAAAATCACATCCTATCTTAAAATTAATTAATGATTCATTCATTAACTTACCAACTCCATCTAATATTTCTTCATGATGAAATTTTGGATCACTATTAGGTTTATGTTTAATTATCCAAATTATTACAGGATTGTTTTTAACAATGTATTATACAGCTAATATTGAATTAGCTTTTTATAGAATTAATTATATTTATCGAAATGTAAATTATGGATGATTAATTCAAACTTTACATGCCAATGGAGCTTCTTTCTTTTTTATTTGTATTTATTTACATGTAGGACGAAATATTTATTATGAATCATTTACATTCATTCATACATGAATAGTAGGTATTATAATTCTATTTATTTTAATAGGAACAGCCTTTATAGGATATGTATTACCATGAGGTCAAATATCATTCTGAGGAGCAACTGTAATTACAAATTTATTATCAGCAATTCCATATTTAGGAAATATATTAGTTAATTGAATTTGAGGTGGATTTGCTATTAATAATGCCACACTTACTCGATTTTATACTTTACATTTTTTACTACCATTTATTATTTTAATAATAACAATAATTCATTTAATATTTTTACACCAAACAGGATCAAATAATCCATTAGGAATCTCAAAAAATATTGATAAAATTCCATTTCATCCATTTTTTTCTTTTAAGGATTTATTTGGATATATTATTATAATTATAATTATTATTATATTAATTTTAAATAAACCTTATTTTTTAGGAGATCCAGATAATTTTATTCCTGCTAACCCTATAAATACACCTATTCATATTCAACCTGAATGATACTTTTTATTTGCATATGCAATTTTACGATCTATTCCAAATAAATTAGGAGGAGTAATTGCATTATTAATATCAATTGCTATTTTATTTATTTTACCATTTACTTTTAATAAAAAAATTCAAGGAAATCAATTTTATCCATTAAATAAAATTTTATTTTGAATTATAACTATTACATTAATTTTATTAACATGAATTGGTATAAAACCAGTAGAAAATCCATATATTATTTTAGGGCAAATTTTATCAATTACATATTTTTTATATTATATTATTAATCCATTAATTAATATAATATGAAATAAATTAATTTTTTATGAAATATATAATTAATAATTAAATTAATTAGCTTATAAAAGCATTTGTTTTGAAAACTTAAGAAAGAATAATAAATTCTATTAATTTATACTAAAAATATTTTAAATAAAAATTATAATACCTAAAAAAAATAATAAAAAATTTAAAGATAAAGGTAAATATAACTTTCAAGATAAATATATTAATTTATCATATCGATAACGAGGTAATGTTCCTCGAACTCAAATAAAAATAAAAAAAATTAAACCTATCTTCAAATAAAATAAAAAACTTAAATTAAATCCACCTAAATATAAAATAGTAAATAATATTCTTATAAATAAAATTATTGAGTATTCAGCTAAAAAAATTAAAGCAAATCCACCTCTTCTATATTCAATATTAAATCCAGAAACTAATTCACTTTCACCTTCAGCAAAATCAAAAGGAGTACGATTAGTCTCAGCTATTATTGAAGATAATATACAAAAAAATAAGGGAATTATTAAAAACATAAATCAAATAATATTTTGATAATTTAAAAAACTAATTAAATTAAATTCTAATACTAAGAAAATTCTAGAAAGTAAAATTAAAGCTAATCTAACTTCATAAGAAATTGTTTGAGCTACAGATCGTAAACCCCCTAATAAAGCATAATTAGAATTAGAAGATCAACCAGCAATTATAACAATATAAACTCCTATCCCTGAAATACATAAAATAAATAAAATTCCTAAATCAAAATTCATAAACCCAAAAAAATAAGGAAATACTATTCAAATTATTAAAGATAAAATAAACCCAACAACTGGAGAAAAATAATATCTTAAATAATTTGATAATAAAGGATAAGTTGTCTCTTTAACAAATAATTTAATACCATCTGAAAAAGGTTGTAAAATTCCTATATAACCAACTTGATTAGGACCTTTACGTAATTGAATATAACCTAAAATCTTACGCTCTAATAAAGTCAAAAAAGCAACCCCAATTAAAACTCCTAATACTAATATTAAACCCCCCAAAAAAATTAATAAATATTCTTTTAAACACAATACTACTTATATAATAAATTATACATAAATGATTCCTAAAACCATTACATTTTTCTGCCAAAATAGTTTCATAATTTAAATAAAATTAATAAAATTCAAAAAAATTAAATTATTTATAATAAATGATCCTTTCGTACAAAAATATTATATGTAATATATTTAAAGATAGAAACCAACCTGGCTTAAACCGGTTTAAACTCAGATCATGTAAGATTTTAATGATCGAACAGATCAAAATTTTAAACTTTTCCATTTAAATTTTATCTTAATCCAACATCGAGGTCGCAAACTTTTATTTTTATATGAACTAAAAAAAAAAATTACGCTGTTATCCCTAAGGTAATTTTATCTTATAATCAAAAATTTTGGATCAAATATTCTTTAATTAAGTTAAATTAAAAAAAAGTTTATTTAATTTTTTTATCACCCCAATAAAATTTATTTTAAAATTTAAATTAAATTTATATACAAAATTAAAACTTATAAATAAATAAAACTCTATAGGGTCTTCTCGTCTTTTAAAAAAACTTTATCTTTTTAAATAAAAAATTAAATTCAATTTAATTAATTTGAAACAGTTAATATTTCATCAAATCATTCATTCAAGTCATCAATTAAAAGACTATTGATTATGCTACCTTTGTACAGTTAAAATACTGCAGCCTTTAAATATTATATATCAGTGGGCAGATTAGACTTTAAATTAAAACAAAAAGACATGTTTTTAATAAACAAGTGAATATAAATTTTTGCCGAATTCTTTAAATTAAATTATATTTTATTAAAATAAATAATTTAATTATATATAAATATACTAATTTTATCATTATTACTTATTTTCATAAATTAAAAATAAAATTTTTATTAAAAATTAATAAATAAATAAAATTTTAATTAAAATGAAATTATTTATTATAAATAAAATTTTATTAACAATATAAATTATAAAATTTTCAAAATAATAATTAAATTTATTTAAAATTTTAATTTAAAGCTTATCCCCTAAATTATAAAAATTAAATTAAAAATAAATAAATAAATATTTAATTTTAAAAATAATTTTAAAATTAAATTTTTTTCTAAAAAAACTAGATATATTAAAAAACGATTAACATTTCATTACTATTTATTTATAAAAAATAATTATTCTACAATAAATTTTATAAATAAATAACTCTTTTTAATTCGAGAAATTTTAAAAATAAAATAAAATTTAATAAACTTTGATACACAAAATACATTAAATAAAAATTATTTATAAAATAAATTTTATTTAAATTTATTTCAAAATTCTTTTACAATACTAATTAACTATAAATAAAAAAATTTTTTCTTATAAATATACTTAAACCCCCATTTAAAATATTTATAATTAAAATTATTTTTAAAATAATATAAAAAATTTAATTTTTAATTAAATCGAACTAATTGAAATTACACAATATCTTTTCAATGTAAATGAAATACTTAATTAAGCTTTAATTCGTTCTAGAATTACTTTCCAGTAATTCTACTTTGTTACGACTTATTTCAAATTAACAATGAAAGTGACGGGCAATATGTACATATTTTAATTTAAAATCATTTTAATAAAATAATTAAAATTACATTTAAATCCAATTTCAATTATTATTTCAAACTTTTATCCAAAAATAAATTTATTGTAATTCATATATTCTTTTTTATAAGCTGCATCATGATTTGAATTAATTTATTATATAAATTTTAAAATATTAAAATTAATTAAAAACATTTTTAAAACAACGATATACAAACTAAAAAAAAGTAAATTTATTCGTGTATTATCAATTATTAAACAAATTCCTCTAAATTAACTAAAATACCGCCAAATTATTTAAATTTCAATAAATAATTAATTATTAATCTAGTATTTAATTTTAATTAATAATAATAGGGTATCTAATCCTAGTTTATAATTTTAACTTATTAAATTCATAATTTTAATATAAAATTTAAATGAATTAAAATTTCACTTAATAATTCATAATTTAATTTATTAAATTTTTATTAATTATTACTAATAAAATTTAATTTATATTTTGTATAACCGCAACTGCTGGCACAAAATTTGTTTATAATTTAAATATTACTAAATAATAAGTTATTATATTTTTAATATTAATTACTAAATAAATTTTTATAAATATTTTTAAAATATATAAACTTTAATACAAAAATTTATATATAAAATAAATTTTTAATAAATTTTTTAAATTATAAAATTTTTTTATATATTTGTATATTATATATAGTTTTTTTTTATATATATATAATTTAAAAATAATATAAATTTAAATAAATAAATATTTATTTAAATTATTTAATTAATTATAAAAATATTAATAAATTAAAAATTTAATATAAATATATTTAAATTATAATAATAATTATTAAAAATTTAATATTTTCTTTTTCTTTCTTAATTTAATATTTATTTAAAAACAATATCTTATGTCCTTTTACGTAAAATTTAAAATACATAATATTATAAAATAAATATTTATTTAAATTATTTAATTAATTATAAAAATATTAATAAATTAAAAATTTAATATAAATATATTTAAATTATAATAATAATAATTAAAAATTTAATATTTTCTTTTTCTTTCTTAATTTAATATTTATTTAAAAACAATATCTTATGTCCTTTTACGTAAAATTTAAAATACATAATATTATAAAATAAATATTTATTTAAATTATTTAATTAATTATAAAAATATTAATAAATTAAAAATTTAATATAAATATATTTAAATTATAATAATAATTATTAAAAATTTAATATTTTCTTTTTCTTTCTTAATTTAATATTTATTTTAAAACAATATCTTATGTCCTTTTACGTAAAATTTAAAATACATAATATTATAAATATTCTTTAAATAATATATTTAATAAAATTTTCTTTTAAATATACTTATAAATCATTCTTAATTAAATAAAACATAAAATATATTAAAAATAAGCTAAAATTAAGCTTTTGAGTTCATACCTCAAATATAAAGTAACCCTTTTTTTTAAAAATAAAGTG